TCAATTGGTTCCGTCAGGTTAGCTATATGTTGTGTCGTGTCAACTATTTCTACGGAAGGCGGTGAGATGATATCTTGAGCGGTTACGTATCTAGGACCCCTTACGCAAATCGACGCGTCTCTAACTCCATAGAGATTACTTCTCAATACAATTTCTTTCAAATTTAGTAAGATTTCATGTACTGATTCCTCAATACCTACTATCGTAGAATATTCATGTGGCACCTTCTCAGATTTTGCACGTGTGATACATGTTCCTTCTATTTCTCCAAGTAAAGCCCTTCGCATGGCAATACCGATGGTATCAGCTTGACCTTTCATAAGTGGTGACAGAATGAAACGACCATAATAAAGACGCTTACTGTCTACTCTTGATTCAACACACTTCCACTGTAGTGTTCGAGTGGATCCCGCTACTTCCTCTCGAACCATACTATACTAGTATTATTATTTGATCATTGAATCATTTATTTCTCTTGAAATCGGTTTAATTCTTATTTCTACACACGTCTTTTTTTAGGAGGTCGACATCCATTATGTGGCATAGGTGTTACATCACGTACGAAACTTAATAATATACCACTTCTACGAATGGCTCGTAATGCTGCATCTCTTCCGAGACCAGGACCCTTTATCATAACTTCTGCTCGTTGCATACCCTGATCAACCACTGTACGAATAGCATTTACCGCTGCGGCTTGAGCAGCATAAGGTGTTCCTCTTCTTGTGCCTTTGAATCCAGAAGTACCAGCGGAGGCCCAAGAAACTACCTGACCTCGTACATCTGTAACAGTTATAATGGTATTGTTGAAACTCGCTTGAACATGAATAACGCCTTTTGGTATTCTACGTCCATTCTTACGTGAACCAATACGCCCATTCCTACGTGAACCAATTCTTGGTATAGCTTTTGTCATATTTTATCATCTCATATTTATGAGTCAGAAATATACAAAAAGAAAAGATACGGAGATATCCATTTCATGTTAAAACAGACCCTTTACCTTATTTTTACGTATTGTACTTATTTTCGAATTTTTGAAAGTAAAGTTCTTTTTTAGAAAGATTACCCTTGTCTCTGTTTATGTTTCGGATTGGAACAAATCACTATAATTCGTCCACGCCTGCGAATCAGTCGACATTTTTCACAAATTTTACGAACGGAAGCCCTTATTTTCATATTTTTTATTCCTTACCTTAATTCTGAATCCACTTCTTGGAAGAGAATAAGTCTCTTGAATGTTTTTTTTTTTTGAACTTCGAATTGTATACCCATGGTTAAAAAAATAACCTAATCGTTCGAATCTTTGTTGCGAAGTCGATAAATTATACGTCCCCTGGTTGAATCATAACGACTTACTTCAATTTTTACTCTATCTCCCGGTAGTATCCGTATAAAACTGCGCCGGATCCTCCCCGAAACATATCCTAGAATTAGATCTTCATTATCTAAACGGACCCGGAACATACCGTTGGGAAGTGATTCAGTAATTAAACCCTCATGAATCAATTTTTGTTCTTTCATTCCAGGTAACCTCCTTGAAGTATCAACTAATGGAGGAAGAGTTATATAACTCACTTTTCCTCTCTATTTTACAAATAGGAAGTTAGAGATCAAATTCGGATACCAGAGGTGTAAGATTACCATATATAACACAAAATTTCTCCTCCAATTCTTTCTAGTCGAGCTTCTCGATCTGTTATTATACCTCGAGAAGTAGAAAGAATTACAATTCCCATTCCACCTAAAATCTTAGGAATTCGTTGATAGTTGGAATAAATTCGTAAGCCGGGTCGGCTGATACGCTTTAAAATGGTTCTAGTTTTATATATTCCTTTTCCGGTTTTTCTATGTCGCAGAGTTGAAACCAAGAAATATTTGTTACTTTCCTGATGTTTCCGAACGTTTTCAATAAAACCTTCTCGTAGAAGTATTTTAACAATGTTTTCGGTAATATTTGTAGATGCTATTCGAACCCTTCCTTTTTTATCCATGTCAGCATTTCTTATAGAAGTTATTAGATCGGCAATAGTGTCCCTACCCATGACGAACTAGAATTATAGGTTCCTCCTAATTTTGATATAATCAACATGTTTCCTTTTTTTTTTCTTTTTTTTTTTATAAAGTATATACGTGAGACACAATCTACTAATTTGATCTATTTGATCTATTTCAGATACCCTACTATATCATAGTCTCATCTACTACTATTTATAATACTTCGGGAGCTAATGAAACTATTTTAGTAAAATTAAACTGTCTCAATTCTCGAGCGATTGCACCAAAAACTCGAGTTCCTTTTGGATTTCCTTCTTGATCAATGACAACTGCAGCATTGTCGTCATATCGTATTATCATACCGTTTTCACGTTTGAGTTCTTTACATGTACGTACAATTACAGCTCTAATTACTTCTGATCTTTCTAGAGGCATATTGGGAACTGCTTCTTTGATTACAGCAACAATAACATCACCAATATGAGCATATCGGTGATTACCAGCTCCTATGATTCGAATACACATCAATTTTCGAGCTCCGCTGTTATCCGCTACATTCAAAAGGGTCTGAGGTTGAATCATATCATTTTTATTTCAATCAATGAAAAGTATGAAAGAAAAAAAAGAAATATTGTCAGTCCAGAAATAAATAAACCTGCGTTTTTTCATCCCCAATACCCCTTTTTGTTTAGTTCTACATCTCTATTCTGAAAAAAGAAATTGAGTTCGTATAGGCATTTTGCGCGCAGCTATTGAGATAGCTGCTCTAGCTACAGTTTCGGATACTCCACCCATTTCATAAAGTATTCGACCCCGTTTAACAACGGATACCCAATATTCAGGGGATCCCTTCCCCGAACCCATACGTGTTTCCGCGGGTCTTACTGTAACAGGTTTGTCGGGAAATATACGTACCCATATTTTTCCACCACGACGCGCATATCGTGTCATTGCTCTTCGCCCTGCTTCTATTTGTCTAGCTGTAATCCAAGCAGGTTCAAGTGCCTGAAGAGCGTATCTGCCGAAACAAATATGATTGCCTCGACAAGATATTCCTTTCATTCTTCCTCTATGTTGTTTACGAAATCTGGTTCTTTTGGGGTTATAGTCGATGGTTGTTTCTTAATTCCATCTCTACTGCAGAACCGGACATGAGAGTTTCTTCTCATCCAGCTCCTCGCGAATGAAAGGATTCAAATTCAATAATATTATAGATACACATTAATAGGTACACATTAATAGATAATACACCAAGTAATGGCTTTTATTGATATTTAATTTCTTACATAGGAAGGAAGATGTAGATACAAGATATACAATACAGCTAGACGTGTGTGTACATTTATGTATCTTTATAGATAATGTAATGTTTCTCTTTTTTATTTTTATAACATAACGAATCCTTTCCTTTTTTTTTTTACCTCTATCGAATTACGACAAAAGATTGTAATCCAATAAATAGAGGTTTCGCGGGCGAATATTTACTCTTTCCTGTTTCATTCGTAGGTTCAATTCATGACCTCTCAGAATAAATCAATTTTTTCTTGGTCCGTTCCGCCATCCCACCCAATGAATTATTAAGATTCGTTTTCAATAGAATCCTATGCAGTCACAGGTTCTGTCGTTCCCATAGCTTCTCCATTAATGGTTAGGTCTGAACTTTGCAATGGAGCTTCCAACAAAATTCGTTCCCGAGTCAATTTCCTCAGTTTTTATTAACCCGAAGGCTCTTTATTATTTTATTCTATTGTAAATTATTTCATTTTAAAATTCTTATATTTCTAATTATCTTATCAGTATTGATTATCAGTATTGATGCTTTATCACACTGCCTTTTATGACGTGATTCATAGACCATACATATTGGAATCATATATCATTGATATTTTTGTTCTTTCTATCATCCTTCCATTTATCCACATCCCTTTATTTATTTTTTTTTTGCTTTACAACCCATAATCAGATTTATTTTTTCTTGAAAGAATTTCAGTTGCTACAACCATATGATAGATTCACTCATTCATATAGTGACTGTTTCTTGGGATCTCGACAATACGAAGCAATAAGTTGGTTATTAGTTTATTTTATATAATTACAAAGTTTATAGCAGTCTATTTTTTTTTGAATCCCAACTTGAAACTATAAAAAAACTAACGAGTCACACACTAAGCATAGCAATTATACCAAATGATCAATCGAATTTTTATTTAACCTTATAGAATTAGAATTGTTCATTTTTTTTTTTAACAGAAAACGAATGAAAGAGTTTGTCATTTTTTGTTTTATCACTGGACAGAATGGGAAGACAAGGTCGATTATTCCTCGTCTACAAATATCCAAATTTTTATACCTAATACTCCATAAATAGTTCGAATTGTATAGGAACAATGATCAATTTTAGCGCGAATTGTTTGTAGGGGAACTCTACCCTCTCTGATCCATTCGACACGTGCAATTTCTTTTCCGTCGATACGGCCTGCTATTTGCACTTGAATTCCTTTTGTATCCGTTTGTTCAGTTAATTCAATAGCTTTTTTCATTGCTTTTCGAAACGAAACTCTATTTTTTAATTGTAAAGCTATATATTCTGCAAGAATATTAGGTTGTCCGTAAGGTTTTTCAACTCTTGTGATAGCAATGTTGAGTCTCCGGTTTACAGAATGAAACTTCTTTTGTACATTCATCTGTAATTCTTCGATTCCTCGTGTTTGCCCCTCTATTAATAAATTTGGGAATCCAATATAGATTATGACTTGGATCAAATCGATTTTTTTTTGAATTGTTATACGTGCAATTCCTTCGAAACCTGAGGATATTTTCCTATTTTTTTGTACATAGTTCTTGATACAATTCCGTATTTTTTCATCTTCCTGTAGACCCGCGGAATAATTTTTTGGTTGTGCGAACCAAAAGGAATGATGACTTTGAGTTGTACCAAGTCTGAAACCAAGTGGATTTATTTTTTGTCCCATATTTTTCTATTATATATATATTTTTTTTTA